GTGCTTTTCTTGCGTATTCTTGATGAACCAGCGTTTATATATAGATGTAGGAGGATTTGTTTGGGAAGCAAGAAGCCCCTTTGACATCTCTTCATCTGCAAAGAATTCTCGACGTGAAAACACAGAGACGGAGGGCTGATCTTTGAATAGGGAAAAGAATGGATCCGCAGGGTCCCAAATGAATTGGCTTGTTCGAAAAAAGCCTTGTTCTTTGGAAGATCTATCTCGTGTCTGGTACTGCATGGTTCCACTCTGCAAGAACTCCGAATCATTCTCTTGAAGCCCATCCTCTTTATGATAAATGATCCATTTACCCCGAAATGACCCAGTCCAATAGGGAAATCCAAATTCAGTGGGCCTTTCGATACAATCAAACAGATTGCCACAAGGGCGCCATATTCTAGGAGCCCAAACTATCTGATTGAATAAATCCTCCTCTATCTGTTGCGGATCGAGGGCCCCTTCTTCAAACTCCGATTCGTATTTTTCATATATAAATCTCTGATCAACGATAGAACAAGATCCATTTTGCATCATATCTAACTGATTCCTTGGTTCGGACCGAAGAAGTAATGTCACTCGATTATTATCAAACTGACTGCAATATTTTTCTGTCCGTGAGGATCCCGCCAGAGCCAGAGCGCCTTCTACTTCTAATAGTAATAATAGTAATAGGCCATGAACTAGATCAGAATCATTCTCAACGAATCCATAAGAAGTGATCCAATTTTTTTCATCGTGTCTGGATGAAGACCAAAGATCTTGAGCGACCAATCCGGCAGAACAACTCAAAAGATAAAGAAGTATCGTTAATTTCTTCATGCTCGTTCCAAGTTCGAAGTACCATTTGTACAAATAAGAATCCCCTCCCTTACATGATTTCTTCTTCATATAGATAGATATAGGATCTATGGGGCAATTACTTAGAAGTACATTTTGTGTAACAGCCCTTCCTATCTGATAGAAAAGGATCCCATGATCCTGAAACGATCTTATCTGGGATCGAAAATCCCAAGTTTTTCTATGAAGAGCTGATCTAATTGTATTAGTTTCTATAATGGATTTCTTCTGTGTAATACTAATTGATAGGGCCTCATTGATAAGTGCTACAGGATCTCGCGCATTGGAACCCATGGTTATGGACCCGAATCCATTAGTATGGAACATCTTCTTTTCCAAGTGAAATCCCCTAGTATATGAAAGAATGAAAAAGTGCTTTCGTTGTTGTGGAAGAAGAAGCCTTCGTATCTTAATGCATGTATTTAATTTATTCGGAGCTATTAGAGCGGGATCCACTTTTTGGGGAATATGAGTCGAAGCAATAACAAGAATCTTTCCAGTGGAACATCTTTCACAATCCCTGGAGAGATAGTTCTCTAATAGACCGAGGGATAAGTAATTCGACTCATTCACATGCAGATCGTGAATGTTTGGAATCCATATTATGCAAGGAGACATTGCTTTTGCTAATTCGAATCGAAGGGTGATATCAAATCGGTCTATTTTCGGCGTCATATGCATAGTTAGCACATTCGTCATAGTTAGCAGCTCCTTATCAATATCAAGATAAAGGTCATCATCACTATCATAAATATCGTCACTATCATCAATATCGATATCATCAATATCGATATCATCAATAAGATAACCTTTAGGCTTGTCATCCAGGAACTTGTTCGGAAATACCGTAATGAAAGGAACATAGGAGTTTGTCGCTAGGTATTTGACCAAACAGGATCGCCCAGTTCCTATAGAACCTATCACTAAAATACCTCTAGAAGGGGATAGGGCTAAGCGGAGCGAAAAGGGTTTTCCATGAGGAGATGGGGAATGAAAACTATTAGCCCCACACGAGGTTTGTGAATAAGTGATTGTCTGATAATGAGCAAGGAATATCCGTCTTTCTGCTAAACAGGATCTATTGAACTCATAATTCATTAGATCCTTTTGATGAATGTCAACTAAGTATCGTAAGGAAATCGATCCCGGTTGTTCAATCATTTGATAACCAGAGTCATTCTTTGATAAATGATCACTATGAGTCAGACTCAATAGAATTTGATCAATCCTTTTTTCTGTCGTTAAGGTGGAGAACTGAACCAAGAATTCTCTTTCTTCATCATCAATCGAATAACTGTTCGCTACCCAGAATTCTATTTTCTCATCAATCCAATCACCGTTCACGTTTTTTCTTTTTCTTATCAATGAATAGATCTCTTTACTTGTACGACTTAGATGTCTCGTATTTATCGAAAAGATGATTCGATTGATGGGATTTGGCATGATACTTACAAGATCGATGAGGTTGATCTTCCAATATTTCTTCTTAGAACGTAGTGATTTGACCCCATAAGCGGGACCACAACCCAATAGCATGTTGGCACCAGAAGCAGAACCCCGTATTTCTTCCAGAGAATCTCCTAATTGTTCCAGAACAACTAGAAAGAGATTCTTTAACCAGAAAGTATTCAGTTCAGATGTAGGATACCTATTCAGAAGT